CATCCCTTTCAATTGGTCTACAGTGTCATTGTAGAGAATCCCTGTCTTGTTTTCCACATCTTTATTTCCTACATTGATATACACAAACTATCTTATCATTTCTTCCTTTTGGTCTCATATATCATATAACAAACATATAATATGGTAAAAGACTTATATAAAGTATGAAATAAATATGAAATCTACCACAAAAAATTAATATTTTTTAGGAATTTAAGGCGGAAATGGACGTATTTTTTTCTTTTAATAAATATCTATTTTGTACATTTCAATTTGAATTAGGAACTCCGCGTACAAGTGGTAAGTCATTAACTACATATACACATCCGGTCATATATGTATTACCATTATGTATTACAAATTACAATAAAATTACAATAACGAATACAGAAAGAGGAGTTTTTAAAATGCGAGATCTAAAAACATATCTCTCCGTGGCACCGGTAGTAAGTACTCTATGGTTCGGGTCTTTAGCAGGTTTATTGATAGAGATCAATCGTTTTTTTCCGGATGCGTTGATATTCCCCTTTTTTTCATTCTAGCTATTGATATGGGAAGGGGGAAGAAGATTAGAGATACAATCAAATATCTGTAACTAATCCCTACCCCTCCCTTCTTTTTTTCTTTGTTTTTTATTTTTTTCTTTTTTTACTTATTCTTTCTAAAAAAAAAAAAAAACAAAGAAAAAGCGGTTTCACCCTCAGTGAAACTATGAACTCGGGCTCAGGCTCAAATTAAATTAATAATAGAATGGAAATGCGGTGGTTGGGGCAACAATATCATACAAGATACTTAACTGAAAATGAAATACTGTACGGCAATTCAAAATTATAAATATAGTTAGAAATCATTATATTACTTATTATTTATTACTCTATTGATTGCAACAAAATATTTCTTTCATAATTTGATTTCGAGTTACCTGCTTCTATTTTTGTGTCCTTTCTTCTTCCTTGCTTCGGGTCGGAAAATTAAAGAATTGAGTGAATCAAAAACCAAAGGAGGTTCATGGCTAAGGGTAAAGATGTCCGAGTAACGGTTATTTTGGAATGTACCAGTTGTGTTCGAAATCGTGTTAATAAGGAATCAATGGGCATTTCCAGATATATTACTCAAAAGAATCGACACAATACGCCTAGTCGATTGGAATTGAGAAAATTCTGTCCCTGTTGTTACAAACATACGATTCATGGGGAGATAAAGAAATAGATCGAACCGATCGCTCGTGTGTCAGTCTTCCAAGGAAGATGAAAAATTACATATTATATATAACAATATATATATCATATTATATATAACAATATATATATATATAATTTATTTTAATTTATTTTTTAATTTATTTAAATATAAACAAATAAATATAAACAAACCAAATCCTATTTCGATCGGATCAAACATGATGTAGAATTAAGAAATAGGATTGGGATTTTCAGGATAAGGAATAAACAAACCATGGATAAATCCAAGCGAATCTTTCTTAAATCTAAGCGATCTTTTCGTAGGCGTTTGCCTCCGATCCAATCGGGGGATCGAATTGATTATAGAAACATGAGTTTAATTAGTCGATTTATTAGCGAACAAGGAAAAATATTATCTAGACGGGTGAATAGATTGACCTTAAAACAACAACGATTAATTACTATTGCTATAAAACAAGCTCGTATTTTATCTCCGTTACCTTTTCTTAATAATGAGAAACAATTTGAAAGAAGCGAGTCAACCGCTAGAGCTGCTGGTCTTAGAACCAGAAAAAAAATAGGTTGACTCTTCAATTGAATTGAATCAAAATAAAATTCCAATCCAAACTCAAATGCGGATTGACGTTTTTTTTTTTTTGTTCGAAAAATCGTAAAATCGAAATGTCCTGTCGTAAGAAAAAAAATGGGAGAAGAGGAATAAATATTTTTTATTTAACGGCTTTCTTCATTTTGATGACTTTATCATATTTTATCATACTAATTTCTACTCTACCTTCCCAGAGTTCATTCTCCAGGGAACTCCATTTAAACTATTCCAACGGATTCCTTCCAATCTCTTTATTTTATGATCTCATTGGAAATCATATAAAGACAACTCTTATTTAATATAGCTATTTGTGCAAGTATTTTACGATTAAGAAGTAACTGTCTCTTGTACAGATTGTGTATAAATTTACTATAACTTAAGTATACTTTATTCTCGCGAATTACTGCATTTATCCGAGTGATCCACAACCGACGAAAATCTCTCTTTTGTCTACCTCTATCCCGATGAGCCGAAACCAAAGCTCTTATTTTCTGTTGAGTAATAGTACGAGTAAGTCTTGAATGAGCCCCTCGAAAGGTTGATGCAAATAAACGAATTTTTGTTCTACGTCTTCGAGCTATATACCCTCGTTTAATTCTGGTCATTGAATAAATGAAACTTTGATGAATAACTAATCGATTTCCTTTCTTTCAGTTATTCCCTTCCCCTAGTCTATTAATAACAAAACGGATTCTTCCAATGTATAAAATTTAAATTCCAATGGCTTTTGCTACTATAACCTTCCCAACCACGATTTTTTTTTTTTTTTTTTTCTAGGTGAAATGCCTAGAAAAAAATTGTATTGATATTAGGTATCAAAAACACATAAAAGTAGTAAATATAAATGGATATAGTGGGTTCCATCGTTTCTATGGTTACTTCTTAAACGGTGAGGTCCTCTCTATACACCGGAGCCCTTCTTTCATTTAATCAATGTTATTGTTAACTTGTACAGTTCACACTCTTTGGCTCTACCCATAATTATCCAGTACGAGGTCTTTCACAATGAGATCTACTTATACAGTAACGGTATTTAATTATGAAGATTAGCTGAGTAGCTGACCCTGTTAGTCCGTTCTTGCAAGAGTAAGGCATAATTTTTCTGCTTTTAAAAATAGTATTTCCCCTGCTTAATGGATATCATTTGCTATCAATGGAGAATTCTTTCTCATCTTAAATTTAAAACGGAGTTGATTGGATTTGCACCAACGGAAACCATACATTTGATACCACAATAGAAGGATAGATCTTTGTGATTTTTAGATATTGAATAGAGTTCTTCCATTCTAGTCTATTCACTGGTACTGATCGTTGATACTGGATCAATTGTTTTCTTTCTTTTGTCCTAGCCCATGATCTGAACGAGTCGCACATACACCCTAGTACATGTTCCTCGTCGCTGAGGACATCCCCCAAGAGCGGGGGATTTCGTGACATTTCTGATTGGCTGTCTTGTGTTTCTAATAAGTTGTTTAATAGTTGGCATATTGAATCATATACATAATGGGCTGGTTTAGATCGATCTTAACCGGATGATTATGAATTATTTTATTTCTATATTAATAGATTAATGAATAGAATATTAAATCCGGTAAGAAGATAAAATATCAAATCACCAATTCGTCTGAAATTTTTGTTATTTTTTCTTTTTTATTCAGTCGCTACAAGATCAACAATTCCATGAGCTTGGGCTTCTGTTGCTGACATAAAAACATCTCTTTCCATATCTTCGGATACAACCCATAAGGGTTTGCCTGTCCTTTGTACATAAACCCTTGTGACGGTTTCGCGCAGCTTCAAAAGTTCTTCCGCTTCCAAGATAAATTCTCCCGTCTGTGCCTCATAAAAAGAACTAGCAGGTTGATGGATCATTACCCTGATGATATAACATAATAAATGTTTATTCTATCTCGCATGATGATAAGGTGAAGAGATAAAGAATAATAAAATATATAATTGAACAACCGTACAGGCATCTTTTACGCATTGCATACGGCTCTATAATGGAATTCGTTTTTACCTTACTTAAATATCAAATAAATTAAATATAGGGTCTATCAGACTCGGGTTGGTAAATGATCCAATAACCACCCTTCTTTTTGTTTTTGGAGTAGTTCAAAAATACTATGATGGCTCCGTTGCTTTATATATTTATTTCGTCTGTTATTTAGCAATCCCAAAGTTTCTTTTTTTTTTTTCAAATAAAAAAACAAGATTTTTTTTATTTTCATATTCTTTCATAACCTAAATATTGTTAAGAGCCTCCCGGCGTGAAAACAAAAAAGTTTGTGACGCTGAAATAGGCCTCCCGATAGATTAGATAAAATCGGAAATACCTTTTATCTCATACTACTCTTTCGATACATAATTTAAGGGTTAAAAAAATTTATCATATCGAATTCGAAGTGCCATGCTATTATTACTTAATATTCATATTTCATATAGCGCGAAGGCATAGTCTTCTTTTTTCTCTCAAATCAAATAAAAAACTCATTGGCGCCAAGCGTGAGGGAATGCTAGACGTTTGGTAATTTCTCCTCCGACCAGAATAAAAGATCCCATTGAAGCGGCTAATCCCATGCATATTGTCTGTATATCTGGTCGCACAAATTGCATAGTATCATAAATAGCTACTCCGGGTATTACCCATCCGCCAGGAGAATTTATAAACAAATATAGATCTTTGGTATCATCCTCTATACTGAGATATACCATAAGACCAATAAGTTGATTCGAGATCTCGCTATCAACCCCTTGGCCTAAAAAAAGTAATCTTTCTCGATAAAGTCGGTTGATTGGGATAAAGTTGTATCCCTTAGAAACCGTACATGCATCTTTTGATGCATACGGTTCAACAAAAATAACGAAAAAAAAAAAAAAAGAATCAATGTGTAGATGTAGATTCTAGCGCTTTCTTTTATTTTTTTTTTTTTTCATACCAGGCTTTTAACTTATAAAAAGGGGCTTTTCTTTCATTTTTAAAAAAAGATGGGTTTTGGCCTGTTTTGTTTATCTATAAAAAAAATTACTAAATTTATCTAACTAACTTTTCATTGATGTATTGTTTCATCGAGATACAATCTCAATCGCGATGTAATTTTCTTGTTCCTGAATGGGCTTCTTCAATTTTTTTAGGTTTATGCTCTACTCCGAGTAAAGATCCGCCCGATTTGGATTTGCACATATATGACAAATGCCCCAATACCACGTCCTTTTGCTACGACTTCCTTTTTACAATTTATTTCATGTCTTACAACAGATATTCAATGCATTCATCATATTACTCGATTGATTAACAGTTTGAGATCACTTCTATTATAAATATATAAAGAAATAGAATATGATAGAAATAGTAATCATAAATAGATTTATTACCGGTTTTTTTCTAAACGGAGCCTGGATACTTCATTTTATTGGCCTAACCAAGATAACCATAAATTATTCTAATTGATAATATTAATCTGTATACCCTCCCGAAAAAATGGATCTAATTGAACTTCACGCTCCAAATTTTTGATAATTCAATCAATCTTTCTTGGGCGAAGGGGAGGATATCTCGATCGGGGAAGAGAATGGGGAAATACCATATGACCCAATATATCTGACAAGTCGCACTATATGTCAATCCACAATGCATCTTCCTCTCCAGGACTTCGAAAAGGTACTCTTGGAACACCAATAGGCATTAAATAAAAGAAAAATTAAGTACTATATCTCACTTTGATGTGAAAGCGTAACAATGGATTTAGTGTCCTACTAATATTGGCCTTTATCATATTTTATCCATAGATTGACTAAGTTCATAAAAAAAGATAAAGAAGACAAAATGAATAAAGGAAAATTATTACAAATAAGTCCTTTGAATGATGAACAAATATATATATGCATTCACTCATATAAAATGGTATCAACTCCCCTACCATTGCGTATTGGTACTTATCGGGTGTAGAATAGATCTGCTTCTTTTTGTTCCTACGAACAAAATAGTTTCATTATTACTAAAAGTAATTGAAAAGAATCAAACAAATCAAACAAATATTAATTCTTTCCCCAAGATAATCCACTAAAAAGAGGGTCCACAGCATAGTTTTTTCCAATGCAATAAAGTTACATTGTGTCTATTTTTCATTGATAAAGGGGTATTTCCATGGGTTTGCCTTGGTATCGTGTTCATACCGTCGTATTGAATGATCCCGGTCGTTTGATTTCTGTCCATATAATGCATACAGCTCTGGTTGCTGGTTGGGCCGGTTCGATGGCTCTATACGAATTAGCAGTTTTTGATCCTTCTGATCCTGTTCTTGATCCAATGTGGAGACAGGGTATGTTCGTTATACCCTTCATGACTCGTTTAGGAATAACCAATTCATGGGGCGGTTGGAGTATCACAGGGGGTACTGTAACGAATCCGGGTATTTGGAGTTACGAAGGTGTGGCCGGGGCACATATTGTGTTTTCGGGCTTGTGCTTTTTGGCAGCTATCTGGCATTGGGTGTATTGGGATCTAGAAATATTTACTGATGAACGTACAGGAAAACCCTCTTTGGATTTGCCTAAGATCTTTGGAATTCATTTATTTCTATCAGGGGTGGCTTGCTTTGGTTTTGGTGCATTTCATGTAACAGGATTGTATGGTCCTGGAATATGGGTGTCCGATCCTTATGGACTAACTGGAAGGGTACAATCCGTAAATCCAGCGTGGGGTGTGGAGGGTTTTGATCCTTTTGTTCCGGGAGGAATAGCCTCTCATCATATTGCAGCAGGGACCTTGGGCATATTGGCGGGTCTATTCCATCTTAGTGTACGTCCACCTCAACGCCTATACAAAGGATTACGTATGGGAAATATTGAAACCGTCCTTTCCAGTAGTATTGCTGCTGTCTTTTTTGCCGCTTTTGTAGTTGCTGGAACTATGTGGTATGGTTCAGCAACTACCCCGATTGAATTATTTGGTCCCACTCGTTATCAATGGGATCAAGGATACTTCCAACAAGAAATATATCGAAGAATTGGTGCTGGGTTGGCTGAAAATCAAAGTTTATCTGAAGCTTGGTCTAAAATTCCCGAAAAACTAGCTTTTTATGATTACATCGGCAATAATCCGGCAAAGGGGGGGTTATTCAGAGCGGGCTCAATGGACAACGGGGATGGAATAGCTGTTGGGTGGTTAGGACATCCTATCTTTAGAGATAAAGAGGGGCGCGAACTTTTTGTACGTCGTATGCCTACTTTTTTTGAAACATTTCCGGTTGTTTTGGTAGACGGAGACGGAATTGTTAGAGCCGATGTTCCTTTTAGAAGGGCGGAATCTAAATATAGTGTCGAACAAGTAGGTGTAACTGTCGAGTTCTATGGCGGCGAACTCAACGGAGTCAGTTATAGCGATCCCGCTACTGTGAAAAAATATGCTAGACGTGCTCAATTGGGTGAGATTTTTGAATTAGATCGTGCTACTTTGAAATCCGATGGTGTTTTTCGTAGCAGTCCACGGGGTTGGTTTACTTTTGGACATGCTTCGTTTGCTTTGCTCTTCTTCTTCGGACACATTTGGCATGGTGCTAGAACCTTGTTTCGAGATGTTTTTGCTGGTATTGATCCAGATTTAGATGCTCAAGTGGAATTTGGAGCATTCCAAAAACTTGGAGATCCAACTACAAGAAGACAAGTAGTCTGATACAATATGCTTTCTTACTTGTTACTTTTCTTTTTTATTTTATTTTTGTGATTTTTAGATGGGGTACCAGATAAATCTTGATTTGAATCACTGCCTTTTCTTTGACTCTTGTTCTTTATTTATCCGGGAGACGATCCCAAATAAACAGGTATGGAAGCTATAATTGTAAACCACGATCGAATCTATGGAAGCATTGGTTTATACATTCCTTTTAGTCTCAACTCTAGGAATAATTTTTTTCGCTATCTTTTTTCGAGACCCGCCTAAAGTTCCAACTAAAAAGGTGAAATGATTTGTCATTATCTCAATTGAAGTACGGATCCTCCCAATATTGGGAGGATCCGTACTTCAACTAGTCCCCGTGTTCCTCGAATGGATCTCTTAGTTGTTGAGAGGGTTGCCCAAAAGCAGTATATAAGGCGTACCCAGTAAAACTTACAAGTAAACCAGATAAAAAGATGGCAACTAGGGTTGCTGTTTCCATGATTATATAGTTTTAAGACATTATAAAGTTTTAAGACCACAATGGATCTATGATAAGATCATTTATTTACAACGGAATGGTATACAAAGTCAACAGATCTTACTGAATATAAAATATTATGGCTACACAAACCGTTGAAGGTAGTTCTAGATCTGGCCGCCCAAAACGAACTAATGCGGGGAGTTTATTGAAACCATTGAATTCAGAATATGGTAAAGTAGCTCCTGGGTGGGGAACTACTCCTTTGATGGGTCTCGCAATGGCTCTATTCGCGATATTCCTATCTATTATTTTGGAGATTTATAATTCTTCCATTTTACTGGATGGAATTTCAATGAATTAGATTCACAAGAACCATTAACTGGCTTTTTCAATACAAAGTGAAGCGTTTAGGTTTCTGATTTTTATCCCATTCTATTTTGGTAGTTTGACCGTGGAATTTCTTTGTTTCTGTATTTCCGGAATATGAGTGTGTGACTTGGTATAAATGATCCTATGGATAGTACAGAGAATGGGTCTGTCATCTTGATCTTGATAGAGATGGTTTTACTTCGTCGGATATTCATTCTAGTATCTGGAGCACGGAATATATGAAATAGATTACTATTAGAACTATGATTCATACTTAATAGTCAGACCTCGTGTCCGGACTTCAAAAAATTTTTTCAAAGAGTTAGAAGTTATAAATAGAAATAGTTTTATTCTTTCAAACTTTCGTTTATGCTTATTTTGATCAAAGGACAAAACAAAGGTTTCTTTGGTTTGGATTTTTAGTCATTATATCTATTCATTGAATAAGTGATGATCCAATGGTTCTTACTCAGGGAATTTTGGGACTTAGACTTAGTTTGAAAGGGTTTTATTGAATCATCGTGGTTTTAGTATGAATCTGAGGTTTTAATCAATTCATAGGGTCTTAACAAGAGAATTCCTATCAATAATAAAGAAAACAGCAGTAAAGCCGCATTACACATAAATAACACCAAAGAAAATAGGTAAATAGAAGATTCAAGAGGCCTATAACGATCAATATATAGACGAATGAGCCGACTTGATTTTTTGGCATTATAACCACAAAGAAGAGCTTTCGGATTTTTATTCTTTAGTATCTTCAAAAAAAAATTGAATCATAAATCATAGAATTAATAAATTTCAAACTTTCTATTACACACATCCGTTAGAACTAGTATTTGGGTGTTTCTGTTTGAGCCGTACGAGATGAAATTTTCATATACGGTTCTCCGGGGGGGTCCCCTTGATTTACCTATCTCAATAAAATCTATGATTGGTTCGAAGAACGTCTTGAGATTCAGGCAATTGCCGATGATATAACTAGTAAATATGTTCCTCCTCACGTCAACATATTTTATTGTCTAGGGGGAATTACGCTTACTTGTTTTTTAGTACAAGTAGCTACCGGGTTTGCTATGACTTTTTATTATCGTCCGACCGTTACAGAGGCCTTTGCTTCTGTTCAATATATAATGACTGAAGCTAATTTTGGTTGGTTAATCCGATCAGTTCATCGATGGTCGGCAAGTATGATGGTCCTAATGATGATCCTGCATGTATTTCGCGTGTATCTCACCGGCGGCTTTAAAAAACCTCGTGAATTGACTTGGGTTACAGGTGTGGTTTTGGGTGTATTGACCGCATCTTTTGGTGTAACTGGTTATTCCTTACCTCGGGACCAAATTGGTTATTGGGCAGTAAAAATTGTAACAGGCGTACCAGACGCTATTCCTGTAATAGGCTCGCCTCTGGTAGAGTTATTACGCGGAAGTGCTAGTGTAGGACAATCCACTTTGACTCGTTTTTATAGTTTACACACTTTTGTATTACCTCTTCTTACCGCCGTATTTATGTTAATGCACTTCCCAATGATACGTAAGCAAGGTATTTCTGGTCCTTTATAAAGAATATATACCATCTTGTAATCAATCATCTATCACTTGGGGTAGGAACACTAGTATTTCATTGCTACAAATATGGATTATTGAAAAAAAAATAAGACATGTATTGGGATATTTCTCTTCAACTCTACAAAAATGTAT